AAACCAAAGACATTGTTTAATAGCTATTTTGTTTTGCTCCAATCTCCCTTATACAAATACAAAGAAAAAATTGAAGATTTAGTTACGATTAGAAAGAATTTCACCTTTATCCATGGATCCCTTATTGCTTCAATTGTAAGTATTGATCCAATTCAATAAAATTATGTTTCGTAATTTCATGATCCAATTTTGTCAATTTCGAACTTCTTTTTGGATACAAATCACGAGAATTTATATTTTTCCTCGAATCTTTCATCGAGAGGTAAAGGATTAAATCCTTTTAAGAAATAAAGTTTTTGATCGGAATATTAATAAAACCGAAGGATCCCTTAACTATTAAGGGATTAATAGAACGAATCGCACTTTTACCACTAAACTATATCCGCTACAATGCAATTATTGTATATAAATGGACCTTTTGTCGAAGACGAAAATAAGTGGTAGTAATAAGTAATAAAAAGATCGGATCAGAAAAGAATCATGAAAATTCGAGCGTTGACGTATTTTCGTCAGGGCGACTAATGAGATTAGGAAAAGAGGACTCATTTTAATTAACTAAATAACAAGTTTTTTTTATTTTAGTCCAGTAAAGTAATAAAGAATAATACTAAAGAATGGCACCTTGATTCTAGATCATCTTTTTCTGTATCATAGGAATCGAAATAATAATTCTTCTTATGATTCTTGTTGTTTCAATTTTATTTGTTTCAAAAACATTTTTTGTTTTCAAATCAAATAAATAATTTTCTCTACGATTCAGTGGAACAAAAAAAGCCCGGCTAGGTACTGACCAGGCCAGGCCGTGGAAATAAAAAGAAAAGGACTTTTCAGATGAAATAAAAGAGGTACTTTATTTTTATTTATTTATATTTTTATTTATTTATAAATATATATTTTTAGTAATCTTTAATATATTGGTATTATTTATATATTAGGATTGGAGATATCTTTTCTTTTGAGCCCTTACTTTATCTAATTTATCTAAATGGAATTGCTGATAAAAGTTTTTATCGATTTTATATATATCCATCGATATATCTAGATAATTATATATCTATATAATAAGGGTAGATAAAGATAATAAAGAGAGATAAAGAAGGGCTTTTTTCAAGCCTTCATTTTCTATTTTTTATACAATGTATCATAGTAATTATCCGTTTTCAATTTGGGGAGAGATGGCTGAGTGGACTAAAGCGTCGGATTGCTAATCCGTTGTACGAGTTTTTTGTACCGAGGGTTCGAATCCCTCTCTTTCCGTTTCTGTCAATTACTTGGTATTTTTTTATAGTTGAGGAAAGATGTGGAATAGATAAAATTTTAAGAACATTTCAAAAGAAAAAAAAATCTGATTTTTTTTTTTAGTCTTCACGTCCCGGATTACGTCCCGGGTCATTAGATAGGAATCCGAAAATGAACAGAGAAACAAAGAATATTACTACTGTATAAACAAATAGTTTGAGAGTAAGCATTACACAATCTCCAAGATCATTAAAAAAAAAAAAAAAAAGAGAATAGATTCTCTATTTTAACCTATTTTGACACCAAGAAATGCAGTGAAGTGATTTCTAGAAATAGGAAAAATTTTTAAGAGTTGAGTCGTTCATTACTAAAAATTGGCTTTCATACCCACAATTATATATTATGGGGGACTCTAACAGGGTCGTTCAATGGAAAAAAGTAAGAATAAGAAAATGAGAGTGATCCCGATTTATCACAGCTATAGAAGAATTTCAATATTGGACTCAACTCAAAGGTTCAGACTGTATGTACGACTTAGCTGATCTTATAACTAGTTAGAATCTTTTTTTCTAGTAAATCATGAATTTGTCTCGGACAGTATTCAAAATCTTATCGAAAGCTTACGGCAGCTTGCCAAACGAAAGCTAATAGAAAAAAGAATAGAGGTATTACTGGCATAACATCTACTATTGGATTCAAAAAAGCATAGGCCTCAGGCAATTTGGCGACGAAAAAACTACTTGAATAAAGGAAAGAATTAAGACAGATACCGATGAAACTTAAGATATTAAGCATAACAATTTTTTTTTTTTTTTTCTTTGTTCTTGAAGATAATTGTATTTCTTTTGATTTTATTGAGTTATTAATCCCCTATTATAAGTTATAAGGGATAAGGGAAAAATTAATAACATAAAGTAGGTCAAAAAACCTTTCTTTGATTTGAACTCAGCCAATCAAAAATCCTTCAATTCTCAAATAAAAAGAGAATAGAAGAAATCCTACTTTCATACAATATCTTAATGGAATTATATGTAATGATCAATAAATTAAGTTTAATTGGATCTAGAAACGTATCAAAATCCGAGCACCAAGCTAATTTTTTCTATAAATATTTCGACTGGAATTGACGACCAACCACTACCAATATTAGTGTTTATTAGTGTTGAATAAAAATGGGGCGTGGCCAAGTGGTAAGGCAACGGGTTTTGGTCCCGCTATTCGGAGGTTCGAATCCTTCCGTCCCAGAGTATGCATATTATATATATAATAGTATATTATAAGATCTATAGAAAAATATTCGATATCCTATCACAGACTAAAGATTGCCCTTTTTTTAAACAACCTTATGCTTAAAAGTCTAGTATTAGATATAGAGAGAATGTGGTTGTTCTTTCTTATTTTCTTATAATGATGCATTTAAAATCGAAATGCGAAAGCCTCTCTTATTCTCTATCCCTTAAATGGTGTGTGAAACCCGATTATTCTTTTTTTTTTTTTTCTGTGGATTTCTGAATTAGAAACACAAAGGTCTTGTGTTTTTGGCACTAATGGAATTCAATCAATGGTCTTAAGTCTCTTAAAACCGATTTAGGGTACTCAAATTTAGAGTAAAATAAAAAAAATAGGTAGGAATAATCGTTTAATCTAGATCTGTTTGACTTTGGTGTTATACAAGATAGTCTAGCACCTCCGAAACTAGTCCAGTCTCCCGTAGGATCCTTTTTTTATTTCTGATGCATCTACTCTATATAATTGGGGCAGTAGATAGGAGTTAATCCATAATGGAAGATATCAATTTGAATATCTGTACGAATCTGATTAACAAAGAATCGAGTTACATATGTATGTAACATATTATGTATTTCTTTTCACCTCATTTTTTCGTATTTTGTGTTTGTCTGTAATGAAGAATTGTAAATCCAAGTAACAATTCAGACAGAGGTTATTCATACATCTTTTTCACTTTATTTTAGGGAAAGATTATTGAGTCTCTTAAGTGAAATAAACTAGGCAGAAAATGCTGATATGTATTGTTATTATGTATTTTTATCGTTTTATTGCTATTTTTGTGAAAAAGATTTTTATTTTTGATCTATCTACTTGTTTCAAATCATTGATGGGTTAATCCGAATATGCATTTATTTATGATAATAAAATGTAATAAATCGTTTTTTATTACAAAACTTTATTCAAATAATCATATTGAGGTCGGAAATTTTAAATCAATTTAATTGATTTAATGATTTCTTATGAGTCCTTGCTACTCGAAGAAGTGTGAAACTCGTGAATCCAGTCTATGAAGAAATTTGAAAATGGAGATTCTTAATTATTCGTAATTAATTATTTCTTCATTTATATAAATTCAAAAAAATCTCTATTGCACTCATACAAAAAAAATATTATTGATCCAATATATACAATAAAATATGGGTTTAAATAAATTGAATTATTGTTAAGACTTTTTCAAAAACTACTCATGTCCTAAGAGTATAGATTACTATGGACCAACTAAACCAATGACTATACATGATTCCATAAATGAATCAATTACATACCAGTTCCAAGAAATAAGAGGTTATGGTAAAACTTCGTTTAAAACGATGTGGTAGAAAGCAACGTGTGACTTGAAGGACATGATCCACTGTGGATTCTTACACCCACCATTTTATATTATATAGGAATGAAGATGCTCTTGACTCGACATCGTTTGTTCTGTTCCACTAGAGCTCTCATTTTTTGAGGGTTTTGATGGAAATAGTACATGATGGAGCTCGAGTAGAAAGTATTGATTCATTTATCAAGGGCAGAGATCTAGGGTTAGTGTCAATTAATAAGTTAAAAGTACTTCGTAAGTATATGTTCGGTATAGAAATTGAAAGGATCCAATTTGACCAAGTTTCAAATTCAAACGTCAAATTTGATTAAAAGTGTATCATGCGAGAATCCATTATTTATATGATTCTTTGATAAAAATAAATCACAAAAAATGGTATGTTGCTGCCATTTTGAAACGATTAAAGATCACCGAAGTAATGTCTAAACCCAATGATTCAAGGCAAGGATAAAGGATCACGGAACAAGGAAAAATCTTTTTCAATTGTCTCAATAACTAAACTAGATCAGAATGAAGAATCAAAATAGATTCGAAAGGAGACAGGCAAAAATAAAGGGGGTAGAGACCACTCAATAAATGAAATGCTTAAGCTTAAGGGTTGTTTTCCTTTGAGTGAGAGTTATCCAACTTGAGTTATGGGGATAAAAATGAGTTTTTTTTTTTTTTTTCAACAAAGAGTAAGAAAAAAGTATTTAAATCATAGTCTAATTGATTTAATAATCTATGGATCTATTTGACATTAATTAGAATTCTATACATAACTTTGAATTTCCTCGAGCCGTACGAGGAGAAAACTTCTTATACGGTTCTGGGGGGGGGTATTGTTAATTTACATCTATCCCAATGAGCCGTTTATCGAATCATTGCAATTGATGTTCGATCCCGAAGAGAGGGAAGAGATCTTCGTAAAGTGGGTTTTTATGATCCGATAAAGAATCAAACCTATTTAAATGTTCCTGCTATTCTATATTTCCTTGAAAAGGGTGCTCAACCTACAGGAACTGTTCATGATATTTTAAAGAAGGCTGGGGTTTTTACGGAACTTCACCTTAATAAATAACCGAAATTCCATTAATGAAATAAAAAAAAAAGAGGGTGTGGATAACTTGTATATAGTTTTAGCTAACCTTTTCTTTATTATTTCCCCCCTCTCTTGTTCTATTCATACTACACTTATTACCTTAAAATTCCGTCTTCGATAACGACAAAAATATATTTTTATTTTATTGATATAAATTGATCTAAGATGAATAGAAAAAAGATCAATCAAGTGACTAAATGAACTAATTGGTTCTATACTATATACTATAAATAAAAATTTGTACATTACCCCATCCATGGGGTGATTTTGTTGCAATTCTATGAACAAATAAAAAAAAGGGGATTAAGTTTTGTTTAGTTATTTCTATTTAATAAACCCGATATATTTTTTTTCTACTTCTTCCTTAATTTCCTCTTTCGCCTACATCTTTTATGTCTATCTATGTTGATTATCTCTATAGTGCCAATCCAAGTCCGTAGTTTTTTGAATTCTTTTCTCTTATTTATTATATATATAATATAATTTATTATTATTAGAATCTTTTCTCTTATTATATTTTTTTAGCTTTATCTATTTAAAATAGAAATATATTGATTCAATTCAAATTGCTATTTCCATTTGTTTTTTATTCATTTCTAATTCTTTTGTTTTCTACATTGTAGTTGCTTTTCACTATTCACATTCGTATTGACAACAGTGTATCAAACAAATATAATCCGATCGTGTATAACTGAAGCTAGTTATCTCCGTTTCATGACCTTTGCTTTTCACGCACATGACGGTCTCATTGTATTTTCTGTGATATAAAAAGTGACTTTTGTATCATATAAGAAGTTTTTTTTTTTTTATTCCGATTGTATCTACACAGAAAAATTTTTGATATTTTGGGGGTTGCTAACTCAACGGTAGAGTACTCGGCTTTTAAGTGCGGCTAGCATCTTTTACACATTTCTATGAAGTAACAAATTCGTCCATACTATCGGTAGAGTTTGTAAGACCGCGACTGATCCTGAAAGGAATGAATGGAAAAAGCAGCATGTCGTATCAATGGAAAATTCTAGTAATATTTTTACCTTACTAGATTGGGCCAAACCTTGTTTGAATTCTTGATGCGAAAACAAAAGTCAAGTCAAGTCGGGTCGAATGAATAAATGGATAGAGCCCTATGCTCCAATTATAGAGAAATAAAAAGTAACGGGCTTATGTTCTTAATTCGAATGATTACCCGATCTAATTAGACGTTAAAACTATATTAGTGCTTGATGCGGGAAGGACTTTTCTTATGAGTGAGTTATCGATTTTTTTCTAAGTCCTAACTATTAGTTCCTCTACATTATGGGGTAGAGGGGAATGTGTAGAAGAAGCAGTATATTGATAAAGAGTTTTTTTCCAAAATCAAAAGAGCGATTGGGTTGAAAAAATAAAGGATTTCTAACCATCTTTTTTATACTAAAATATAAACCCAGTATATGGCAAAAGAAAAGAGAGGATAGAGAGTCCGTTGATAAGTCTTACCTATTTACGAGGTATCTATTATTATTCTTTTTTTCCTGTAATACCTTGTTTTGACTGTATCGCACTATGTATCATTTGATAACCCAATAAATCCATTATAGTATCCCCAGTTCAAATCAAATTTTAAATGGAGGAATTTCAAGGATATTTAGAACTTGAGAAATCTCGGCAACGTGACTTCCTATACCCACTTATCTTTCGGGAGTATATTTACGCATTTTCTCATGATCATTTTTTAAATGGATCCATTTTGTTGGAAAATTATGGTTATGACAAAAAATCCAGTTTCTTAATGGTAAAACATTTAATTACTCGAATGTATCACCAGAATCATTTTTTTTTTTCCACTAATTCTTATAACAAAAATCCATTTTTGGGGTACAACAAAAATTTGTATTCTCAAATGCTATCAGAAGGGTTTGCAGTCATTGTGGAAATTCCATTTTCCCTACGATTAGTATCTTCTTTAGAGGAAGAAGAAATCGCAAAATCTTATAATTTACGATCAAGTCATTCAATATTTCCTTTTTTAGAGGATAAATTCCCACATTTAAATTATGTGTCAGATGTATTAATACCCTATCCCCTCCATCTGGAAATTTTAGTTCAAATCCTTCGCTCCTGGGTGAAAGATGCCTCTTCTTTTCATTTATTAAGATTCTTTTTTCACGAGTATTCTAATTGGAATAGTCTTAGTACTTCAAAAAAATTGATTTCTTTTTTTTCAAAAAGAAATCGAAGATTAGTCTTGTTCCTATATAATTCTTATGTATGTGAATACGAATCCATTTTCCTTTTTCTACGTAACCAATCTTCTCATATACGATTAACTTCTTATAGGGGCCTTTTTGAGCGAATATATTTCTATGGAAAAATCGAACATCTTGTCAAAGTGTTTGCTAATTATTTTTCGGCTATCTTACGGGTCTTCAAGGATCCTTTCCTGCATTATGTTAGATATCAAGGAAAAGCTATTCTGGTTTCAAAAGATACGCCACTTCTGATGAATAAGTGGAAATATTACCTTGTCAATTTATGGCAATGTCATTTTTATGTGTGGTCACAACCAGAAAGGATCTATATAAACCAA